GGTAGCGGGAATCGAACCCGCATCGTTAGCTTGGAAGGCTAGGGGTTATAGTCGACGTCGATTCATACTTTTTAACGCCGCTAATTCAAAACCGAACATGAAACTTTGGGGTCATTCGGCTCCTTTATGGACGATGGATAGATTCCCAGATAGAAGCCGCAAGAGAAATAACAAAATTCGACCCATAACATCTATGTCAGCTTTTTTTGTCTGAATGAATTCAAAACAATTTGCTTTCTAGATGATCCCTCTAGAAGAGGGGGATTCTAACAATCCCCATTTTTCTAGTTATTTCGTTCTCTATTTCTATTTGAGAGAATCCTTAGGAAAAGTTTTTTGTTTCCCCCGAGCTAAAAAAAAATAGAATATAAATATGTTGATGTCTTTAGTAAACTAAAGTTATCATTTAATAGCTATTTTGCTTCAATCGAACCTCTAAAAAACCAAATTTGAAGATTTAGTTACGATTCAAACTAGACTTTTCTATCTTTATCCATGGATCGTTTACTTAGACTTAAAAATTGGAAGTATGGGTCCAATTCAAAAACAAAATTATGTTTCGCAATTTCATAATCCAAATTTGCAATTTCGAATTGACCCTTGGATACAAATCACGAGAACGGATATTTTTCCCCGAATCTTTTTATTTTTTTTTAGAGTGAAAGGATTCAACTTTAATCCTTTTAAGAAATAAAGTTTGGAATATCAATGAAAATGAAGGACCCCTTAATTATTAAGGGGATTACTTGAACGAATCACACTTTTACCACTAAACTATACCCGCTACAATGGGATTATTGTATAAAAAGGTCTTTTTGTCGAACAAGAAAATCGGATGTAATCAAGATAGAACAGAAATTCAAAATAATCATGAAACGGAAATTCAAAATTGGAACGTTGACGTCTTTGTCAGGAGTCCTAATGCAATTAGGAAAGTTGGTTAAATAACTAAATTGAAAAATTCATAAAAAAACTCTTTTATTGGACGAATTTTGACATAACGAATTTTGACATATATGGCTCAACAAAACAACTTAAGTCATAAGACAAAAACAAGTGGATTGTTAAAAAATCCCTAGTTCTTTTTTCCTCTTTTTTTTTCAGTATTTTTTCCAGTAAAAGTCAAATAAATGGAAAAAAAAAAAAAAAATGAAAGAATAATAAGAAATGACACTTTGATTCTAATTCTCTATCATCATAGGAATCGAAATAGTACTTCTTTTTCTTGTTCTTTGAATACGATAACAAGTGTTTCATTTTTTGGTTTTCAAATCAAATCCAAATAAAAAATTTTGGTTTATGCTATGGTTCGCATTTTTCTATGGTTGGCGGTATGTTTCATTAGAACAAAAAAAGTGCCCGGCTGGATACTGACCAGGCCAGGCCGATGAAGTGGAAATAAAAAGGGCCCCGGTGAACGAAATTAAAGAGATATTCTTTTCTTTAGTTTTTTCTATTTTATCTCTTTTGAATGCTCTCTGTCTTTGAATTTTCTATAAATGATAGAAATGGAATTGCTGATACAGTGCGATCTATTTATATAATAGAATACGCAAGACATCTATAAGCTATATTTTCTATGAGCTATATAATCAAACTACTTTCTATATTCTCGATATTCTATAGAATATCGAGAATATAGAAGAATATCGAGAATATAGAAAGTAAAGATATAAAAGAAAGTAAGGGCGGCCTTTTTCAAGCATTATTTTTTGTGTAATGTAACATAGTAATTATTATTATTATTATTTTTTTATTAGGAGAGATGGCTGAGTGGATTAAAGCGTCGGATTGCTAATCCGGTGTACGAGTTATTCGTACCGAGGGTTCGAATCCCTCTCTTTCCGTTTCGGTCGATCGCTTCGTATCTTTTTTAGCAAACACTTTTCCTTTTTTTAATAGGAACAGATGTGTAATTGAGAAAACCCTAAGAACATTTCTACGACTAAAGCAAGCAACCCCTTCTTTTTTTTTTTATTCTTCGCGTCCGGGATTACGCCCTGGATCATTAGACAGGAATCCGAAGATGAAGAGAGAAACAAAGAATATCACTACGGTGTAAACAAAGAGTTTGAGAGTAAGCATTATACAATCTCCAAATAAATTTTTGGGGTAAAAGGAAAAAAATAGATTCTATATTTTTATACGACATATCCGATTTTGATATCAAGAAATGAAGTTTTTTTTTTCTAATTTTGATTCTATAAATAGAAAAGAGTTTTTAGAAATTAACACAATTCAAATTCAACATTGTGGTTGGCTCTAATATGGTTTCAGTGAAAAGGGGTTCTAATTAACAAATAAAAAAAGGAGGGATTAAAATAGATCGTGGCTCCCCAAGAATTTCACTGTTTAAATTGAGGTGAGGGTTCGTTCATATTGTAAGACTCATCTGATCTTCTCAATTGTTATAATTTTTTCTCTAACTCGGATAAATCATGAAATTTTCTAGTCCAATTAAAGGTTTCATCGAAAACTTACAGCAGCTTGCCAAACAAAGGCTAAGAGAAAAAATAGAACAGGTATTACTGGCATAACATCTACAATTGGATTCAAAAAAGCGTAGGCCTCGGGCAATTTGGCAAATAAAAAACTACTCGAATAAAGGGCAGAATTAAGACAGATATACATTAAACGAAAGATATTAAACATAACAAACCTTTTTTTTTGGAGAGAATTGGATTTTGATTGAGTTATTAATATCTTATTGATATAAGATAAAAAGGAAGAAAAGAAAGGAAGGTAGACAATAAAAAAACTTCTTGGAACCAAACCAATCAAAATCAAAATCCTTCTATTCTCGTGTCAGAATTTAAGAAATCATACTTTCATACAATATCTTAATTGAATTCTATAGAATGATCAATAAATTAAAAGTTTTATTTTGCACTTACATGTGTCATAATCCTAAACTAAAACAATAATCGAATTTTAGGGCTTGGGCTGGAATTGACAAATAACCAATACCAATAATACTGTTTATTAGTACCAATAGAAATTGAAATGGGGCGTCGCCAAGTGGTAAGGCAACGGGTTTTGGTCCCGGTATTCGGAGGTTCGAATCCTTCCGTCCCAGGCCGGACCGAATTTAAAAATTTAGAAGGAAACAATGACGAAATCTGGGCCTTTTTGTCTTTATATCTATAAAAAATAGTATAGCATCCCGTAAAATAAGATCTTTTTTTTAGGATTCAGCATCCCCCCAGAAAGAATTCGGGGTGGGGGTAGATAAGAGTTAGGGAGCACTGAAAGATACTAATTGGAATATCCGTGTTGGTTCAAATCCCAGTAACCAATAATCCATGTTCCACATGGAATGGATTTTCTTTGACCTTAACCTAAAAACGGAAGGTATTTTGTTTTGGGCTTTATTTAATGATTAAATGAATAATTGTAAATCTCGGGAATAACAATTGAGACGGGGGTGGTTCATATAGTCTATTTTCATTTTACATTATTTTAAATTTTGGGAACAATTATTGAATCGGAAGCCCAGACAAAAAACGACTCTAAATTTTAGGAAAGGCTTATATGCATGGATTGCTATCCTTCGATTTCAGAGATAATGATAATCTTCTTTCGCTTTTTTTAAGATTTGTGAGACCTTACCTTACTATTAAATAATTAACATACAATATACATAATTACTTCCAACGCAAATTGTTCAGTCTAATCTGATAGATACGGAAATCGTCCCTTTTTTATTATGATTTGATCTTTCATTTCGGGATTCCGGATGAAAAACTAACAACCTAAATATTCCCTCCATCTACAAGGAAAAAGACTGTGTATAGACTTAAGCAATGACTATTCATGATTCCATAATGGAATCAATTACATACCAGTTCCAAACTTGAGAAATGTTATGGTAAAACTTCGTTTGAAACGATGTGGTAGAAAGCAACGTGCGACTTGAAGGACATGATCCGTTGTGGATTTGCATCCACCATTTTGATTTTATATGAATGGGCTTTTGGCTCGACATTCTTTTTTCTGTTCTATTAGAATCCTCACCTTTTTGCGGGTGGTAATGTAACTAGGACAGGATGGAGCTCGAGTAAAAGGGATTTCTTCATTTCTCAGGGGCAAGGATCTAGGGTTAATACCAATCAATAAGTTGGAAAAACTTCGTAAGTAATTTTTGATATAGAAATTGAAAGGATCTGATTCGAGCAATTTTAAAATCCAAAACAAAAGCAAGGGGAAATTTTGTTGGAATTGGGAAAACTCTTTCCATCAAAAGTGTATCCCGTAGGAATCAATTGTTCGTATGATTCTTTGATAGAAAGAAATAAAAAGGGGGTGTGTTGCTGCCTTTTTTTTTTTTCAAAATTGAAAACTAATAAAAACTTTAAAGATCACCGAAGTAATGTCTAAACCCAATGATTTAAAGCAAAGATAAAGGATCCTGGAACAAGGAAATACCATTTTCAATTGTCTCAACAATTCGATCAGAATGAAAAATCAAAAAATCGATTCGATTCGAACCGAGACAAACAAAAAAGGAAAGTGGCTTGAGACCGCTCAAAAAGGAAATGAAATGCCTAAGTATTTTCGTTTGGGCTTTGAAACCTATCCAACTTGAGTTATGAGAGTACAGATGCTTTTTTTTTTTTATTTTAGAAAAAAGAAAAAAAAAAGAAGGACTTAAATCTCTAATTGGTTTGATTAGTTTATAGAGCTATTTTCTATTCGAATTTTATACATAGACATAACTATCACTTATAACCATTTTTTTTTCTCGAGCCGTACGAGGAGAAAACTTCTTATACGTTTCTAGGGGGGATATTCTTCATCTATATCTATCCCAATGAGCCGTTTATCGAATCGTTGCAATTGATGGTCGATCCCGAAGAGAAGGAAGAGATCTTCGGAAAGTGGGTTTTTATGATCCGATAAATAATCAAACCCATTTAAATGTTCCTGCTATTCTATATTTCCTTGACAAGGGCGCCCAACCTACAGGAACCGTTCATGATATTTCAAAGAAAGCGGGGGTTTTTACAGAACTTAGTTTTAATAAAATGAAATTCTATTAAGGAATAGAACAAAAAAGAGGGTGTGGAGGAGTCTTATATAGTTTTGTAGAATTTTTTCTTTCCTATTTTACTATCCCCCCTTTTTGTTCTATTCATACCTCTTTACTTTTCGGTTTTTTCAAGTATTTATCTAAAAAAGTATTCCTAATGTTTTTTATTTATCTAATTCTTTAGATATTCTTTATTCATTTCGATATTTATTATACCTTTTTATTAATATATAAAATTCTATTTATTATTTTTATTTTACTTTAATTTAATAAATAAACAATTCACTCTAATTCACTCTTTTTGTTTTCGTCATTTTATTTATTTATTTATTTATTTATTTTTTAGTATTTTCGCAATCTTGATATTCAATGTCATGTTGACAATAGTGTATTGAACAAATATAATTTGATCGTGGAGAAAGGGACTCAGTTATCTCCGTCCTATAGGTTTTTTCTTTTTATGTTCAGAATCGATTATAATTTTTTTTTTTTTAGTTCTTGCTAGTTTTATATTGTGATTCCGTTGTGAAATTTAATTTCGTTTATTTATTTTTATTCCGATTCGATCTACCCATTCGAATTCTTTGGGTTGCTAACTCAATGGTAGAGTACTCGGCTTTTAAGTACGGCTAGCATCTTTTACACATTTTTATGAAGCAAAGATTCGTCCAAATCTTCGGGAGAGTTTGTAAGACTACGACTGATCCTGAAAGGAATGAATGGAAAAAACAGCATGTCGTATCAATGGATACTTATGAGAATATTTGATTCTTTTTCAATCGATACAAAACCAAGTTTGAATTCTTGGCGCGGAACAAAAGAAATTGAATTCAAAGTTGGGTTGAATGAATAAATGGATAGAGCCCTAGGGTTCCAATTAGAGGGAAACAAAAAGTAACGAGCTTCGTTTCTTAATTTGAATGATTATCCGATCTAATTAAACGTTAAAAAGATATTAGTTCCTAACGCGGGGAAAGGCTTTCCCATGAGTGAATTATTGATTTGTTTAATGAGTCCTAAGTATTCGCGAATCCCTATTATGGGTTGTAGATGAATGTGTAGAAGAAGCAGTATATTGATAAAGAAAGATAGTTGTTTTTTTCCAAATCAAAAGAGCGATTGGAGTGAAAAAATAAAGGGTTTCTAACCACTTTGTTATAGTATAACAAACATAAACCAATTAAATTAACTGCAAATGAGAGGATAGAGAATCCGTTGATGAGTCGACCCGTTTTCAAGGTATCGACTTTTTTTACTACAATACTTTGTTTTCACCGTATCGCACTATGTATCCTTTGATCGCCCACTAACTTCCTTACCTTTGTTCCTTTGCTTTTAATCGAATTTCACAAATGAAGGAATTTCAAGTCTATTTAGAACTAGATAGATCTCAACAACGCGACTTGCTATACCCGCTTCTTTTTCGGGAGTATATTTATTCACTTGCTCATGATCATGGTTTAAATAGCTCGACGATTTCATTGGAAAGTGGGGGTTATGACAATAAATCTAGTTCGCTGAGTGTGAAACGGTTAATTACGCGAACGTATCAACCGATTAATTTGAGTATTGCTACGAATGAGTCTAACCAAAATCCTATTTTTTGGCACAACAATAAGTTGGATTATCAACTTATATCAGAGGGGTTTGCTGTTGTAGTGGAAATTCCATTTTCCCTACGGTTGGTAGCTTTTTTAGAAGGGAAAGAAATTGAAAAATCTCATAATTTTCAATCAATTCATTCAATATTTCCTTTTTTCGAGGACAAATTGTTATATTTAAATTATGTGTTAGATGTACTACTACCCCACCCCATTTGTCCCGAAATCTTGGTTCAACTCCTTCGATACTGGGTAAAGGATGCCTCTTCGTTATATTTATTACGGTTCTTTCTCCACGAGTATTTTAATGCGAATAGTCTTATTACTCCAAAGAACTCTATTTCTGTTTTTTTAAAAAGTAATCCAAGATTGTTATTGTTTCTATATAATTTTCATGTATATGAATATGAATCCATCCTCTTTTTTCTCTGTAACCAATCCTCTCATTTACGATCAACATCTTCTCGAGTCCTCGTTGAGCGAATGTATTTCTATGGAAAAGTCGAACATCTTGTTGAAGTCTTTGCTAAAGATTCTCCGTACATCTTATGGTTGTTCAAGGATCCTTTCATGCATTATGTTAGATATCAAGGAAAATCCATTCTAGCTTCAAAGGATACGCCTATTCTGATGAATAAATGGAAATATTACCTTGCCCGTTTATGGCAATGGCATTTTTATGTGTCGTCTCAACCAGGAAAGGTTCATCTAAACCACTTAGCCAAGTACTCTATCAACTTTCTGGGTTATCTTTCCAGTGTGCCATTCAATTCTTTGGTGGTACGGAGTCAAATGCTACAAAATTCATTTCTAATAGGAAATTCTATGAGGAAGGTTGATACAACCGTTCCAATTATTTATTTGATTGGA